TCATGAATTATGGTCAACAAACAGTACGAGCTGCAAGGTACATTGGTCAAAGTTTCATGATTACCTTATCCCACGCGAATCGTTTACCTGTAACTATTCAATATCCTTATGAAAAATCGATCACATCAGAGCGTTTCCGCGGTCGAATCCACTTTGAATTTGATAAATGCATTGCTTGTGAAGTATGTGTTCGTGTATGCCCCATAGATCTACCCGTTGTTGATTGGAGATTGGAAACAGATATTAGAAAGAAACGATTGCTTAATTATAGTATTGATTTCGGAATCTGTATATTTTGTGGTAACTGCGTCGAGTATTGTCCAACAAACTGTTTATCAATGACTGAAGAATATGAACTTTCTACTTACGATCGTCACGAATTGAATTATAATCAAATTGCTTTGGGTCGGTTACCAATGTCAGTAATTGGCGATTACACAATTCGAACAATTATGAATTCGACTCAAATAAAAATAGCCACGGATAACCCCCTTGATTCAAGAACGATTACCAATTACTAAGATTCCGTTTTGATCTAAAGAAGCGAAGTTTCTTTCATTTTGGTTGGTTAGTAACTACAAAACATAACTATTGATTGGTGAGAATCACGGCTTGATTTGGATTTCGAATAGATTCATATATCCGTGATGATTTCGAAATATCAAATTTCAACTACTCTTTCGGATACAAAAGCGGGATTGGTCCAATAACTGTATCTACATCAATCCACACCACATTAAGATTCAATTCAATTAGGCATATACAAGAAAAAAAAAAGAAAGATAGGGTAACCTCTTTTTTCCTGGCCCGGTCAGTAAGGTCATGAAAATGAAATATTTCAACTTATTTATCTCTTATTTTACACATAATGGATTTACCTGGATCAATACATGATATTCTTTTAGTATTTCTAGGATCAGGTCTTATATTAGGAGGCCTAGGGGTGGTATTACTTACCAATCCAATTTATTCTGCCTTTTCATTAGGATTGGTTCTTGTTTGTATATCCTTATTCCATATTCCATCTAACTCCTATTTTGTAGCTGCTGCACAGCTCCTTATTTACGTGGGAGCCGTAAATGTCTTAATCGTATTTGCTGTGATGTTCATGAATGGTTCAGAATATTACAAGGATTTATATCTTTGGACAGTTGGAGATGGAGTTACTTCACTGGTTTGTACAAGTATTCTTTTTTCACTAATTACTACTATCTCAGATACGTCATGGTACGGGATTATTTGGACTACAAGATCAAACCAGATTATAGAGCAGGACCTGACAAGTAACGTTCAACAAATTGGAATTCATTTATCAACAGATTTTTATCTTCCATTTGAACTCATTTCTATAATTCTTTTAGTTGCTTTGATAGGTGCAATTGCTATGGCTCGTCAGTAATAAATACTTAGAATTAGAAATCCAAAATCAAATAAAATAAATAAGGCCGTGTTTTGTTCTGTGTTATTATTATGACATCAATTTCCCTTCAGTTCCATTTTGATATTCTATTGTTCATATATTAAATTGAATGGGTTTGAGTTCGATCCATTACTAATACCTTTCTTTTTTCCGTACTTGTTATATTCTAGTCAATCAAATCGGTTAAATTGTATTGTTGTTCATATTGAAATCAATCTCAATTGATGAGGAGTTGGTCAATGATGACCGAGCATGTACTTATTTTGAGTGCCTATTTATTTTCTATCGGTATTTATGGATTGATCACAAGCCGAAACATGGTTAGAGCACTTATGTGTCTTGAGCTTATACTGAATGCAGTTAATCTAAATCTCGTAACATTTTCTGATTTATTTGATAGTCGACAATTAAAAGGAGACATTTTCTCGATCTTTGTTATAGCTATTGCAGCCGCTGAAGCAGCTATTGGGCCAGCTATTGTTTCGTCGATCTATCGTAACAGAAAATCAACTCGTATCAATCAATCGAATTTGTTGAATAAATAGTCGTAATGATATAAATAAAGACAGATATATAGAATATTTATTAATTAGAATTAGCGTGTCGTGTATAACTCGTATGACCATGTTTGCTGAAACGTAATAAATCAAAGTATCTTGGACCTCTCTCATTCTCATGACCAGATCCAGAAGTAGATTGATTATTAAATTAAAAAAAATTCTGGTAAACCACTGATTCGTCTGGTGTCTACAATATATGATTCAGTTACTACTGATTTTACCAGATCGAAAATTGATAACGTTCAAAAAATTGATAGATCCAATGTCACATTCAGTAAAGATTTATGATACATGTATAGGGTGTACTCAATGTGTACGAGCCTGCCCCACAGATGTATTGGAAATGATACCTTGGGACGGATGTAAAGCTAAGCAAATTGCTCCTGCTCCAAGAACAGAGGACTGTGTAGGTTGTAAGAGATGTGAATCCGCTTGTCCAACGGATTTCTTGAGTGTCCGGGTTTATTTATGGCATGAGACAACTCGTAGCATGGGTCTAGCTTATTGATACGTTTCACAA